CGTCTCTTTCCTTTATTAAAGGTTCTACCAATTGATATGTTTCCACAAATAATCGAAATTCAAGTTCTTGATCTGTATCTTCAATTTTTGGAAACTTATAAAATTCTTCTGTTAAGCCCCGATCAATAAACCTACAAAACCCGTCAAATTGTATCTGATTAAATCCAGGTATTGTAGACATTTCCTCATTTCCACCCCCAAGCATTTTTTAACTTCCCTTTTATTTTTATAGAAAAACCCCATTTTTGGCTCATTCTTCATCAAATCATATGGATCAATATAGCAATGATGGAATTTCTTTTTTGTTTACTAAATCACATGAAATTTTACCTATCGGAATTTGCACCAAATACAAACAGAAAGGGATCGATAAATTCCACTTAGATTTAGAATGCTTTGTATAGAATATCAAAACAAAAACTGATTGAATTTCTACCATTATTATGATATTCCGTATTCCAACCCAATAGAATACTATAAATGTAACTGTATTCAGCATTTGATCTGGTCAATGAGCTAAAGACAAAATAATCGTAAAAAATAAAATTTATTTTTTTAGCACTTAACTTTTTCGTGGATTCAAAAGAATTCGCAGAGAAGAGAGACATTTTGACTTACTCGAATTCATAGAATACGTGAGTGTAAAAAAAAATGTCTAAGTAAAAAAAGGGTCCTGTTTATTAAGCATGCACAGAGATTATTACAGCTATCTATATATGCCCCTCTTTTTTTCTTTTTTATTATTATTATATTACAGCTTTATTCGGAACAGCACTGGCCATGCTTTATGAAATTTTATCTTTTCTATATTGATTCAAGAAAAATTGTAAAAAGTGAAGTATGATAATTTCGTGAAAATTACATATAAACATGATATCCTGCTGATAAGATAATATCTGTGTAACAATTTCAATTATGGGGTTTACATAGACCTATAATAGCTCTTATAATTAATTAAAATTGATATGGCTTTCTTTTTTTTTTAAGAACTCCATATCAATTTCAGTTTACTTATATCTTATATCATTAAGTAAATACAATGAAAATACAGTTTTAGATTGAAATTCAAGAATCGTTCATGAATTTCCAATCAATAGTTAACGGTTCAAATTTGTGCTCGCTTTTTTTTTGGTTTAAAGTCAAATTTATTTTAGGAAAGGGATTAAAGAAAACGGGATCCAAAATACAAGAAAAAAAGCACAAGGGGAATTTTTTTCACCTATTTTATATCGTTTTGGCGGCATGGCCGAGCGGTAAGGCGGGGGACTGCAAATCCTTTTTCCCCAGTTCAAATCCGGGTGTCGCCTGATAAACAAAAGAATTGAAATACCTTATCTTATTCTGTTTTGATAACTTGCTATGTTTTTTCCAGCCGCAGCACGCGGAGGAAAAAGACTCTGGATACTTGTTTGATTCTAAGTATTTGTGGGGTTCTATAAAATGCCTTCAATTAAGATTTAAGGAAAGATTAGAGTCTTGAAAAAACTGGTAAATTTTTGTATGATAGCCCCTTACACTACTAATGTAGTGTCTACCGGCTGAGTCTTGAATTAGATTTTCTCTCCCCTATATAATCTAATTCAATTTTTAGTTGCGCAAAGAGTAGAAGATACTTTGTATACATACTCATGAAAGTTTATGAGTACTCTGGCATTCAATCAATAGTAATTCGATTGAATGTATAATTATTTTTGTACTTTTCGATAACTTCTAGTCAAGAACATAACATAATAATACGTATTAGAGTGGTTCATAGGGCAAATCGGAGATGGTAAGATTTATAGCAAATCAAAAAAGAAATAGGGATATTACATATATAATGATCTATCTTGATTCTATAATATAGTTTTTTGACTTAATGAAAAGGCACAAAAGTAAAGAATGGGTCTTATTATTATGACATACTATTAACATTCCTTTGTTACTTCTGCTACTTCAGAACTTTAAAGGCTGTTTATGCGTATTTTGCTTGTGCTTAATGTTTTCCGATTATACTATAAATCTTATAATTATAAAAACCGTTCTAATTGTATTTGGATTCTTTCATCAATGGTGTTGGATCAGAATCCCCCTTTGACTATGCGATAGAAATTCTACTATTATTAGTGAACAATAATTGAATAATTTATTTATAGAGATCGAGGACAAAACTCACATGGATATAGTAAGTCTCGCTTGGGCTGCTTTAATGGTAGTCTTTACATTTTCCCTTTCACTCGTAGTATGGGGAAGAAGTGGACTCTAGAAGTACCAATAATTAAGTTTAGGAATCAAACTGTCTCAATTTTTTTTATAGATCGTTCTGTTCTCCAAATACTTTATTTTAAATTGAACTTTTATTACTTCATTGATTTGAATCTTTCTTTCAATGGATACCGGAAGTAATAAAAAAAAATAAGAAATCTAGTAAATAGAATCGGAAGAGTAAAAACTGTCTTTAGGATTATTTAAGATTAATTTTAATCAACACACACAACTCAACTAGAAATTGATATATATGAAGATAATAGTGTCGATTGATAGATATTAAACTAACCCGTATCTTCATACAACAAACTTTATATAGTACAATAACAATACTATGCTAGTATGGTAGAAAAATTTTTCTACCATACTAGATAGTATCTCATAGATTACTGCTTTCATAGAATACTGATGAGTATAGGTTTTTAATTTCATTTAAAACGCGAAATTTGAACCTTTTTCTTTTATTTCTTCGCTGCAATCGTTGATAATAACTAAAAAGTCACAAGTTTAATCACTTTGACTTACTGTTTTTACGTATATTATAAGTAAAAAAGCAGTAGGGACTAGAATGAACAGTGCAGTAGCAATAAATGCGAGAATATTTACTTCCATAATTTTTTTATTTCATTTTTCTTTAATTCGCAATAACTCGGGATTTAATCCCATAGAGATGATAAATCTTTTGGCTATAAATTCAATGGGATGAATATGAATTACACTCGATGTAATCGAATCGGATCAATATCATGAATAAGAATATCTGACAAATTGATTCATCGTCAAGAATTGAATAGCATAAACACAGAAAGATCGTTTATCCATACCGAATTCTACCGTAAATTTCTGAGACAATCAAAAACACCTTTACTTTAACTTTCTTTTTATTTAAATTTTATTTTCTATAAACTAGTGCTTGGCTTGTACAATCATTTGATGAAGTATCATCAAATGCGCCCTACCATTGGTTGTAAACAAACAATAGAAAAAAATGAAATTCTTGTTGGGAATGAACTTATACTATTTGTATCCCCTTTCACGCAAAGAGGAATTGCTGTATTTTTTTAGTGGATTTGGAGCCATCGGGACTGACGGGGCTCGAACCCGTAGCTTCCGCCTTGACAGGGCGGTGCTCTGACCAATTGAACTACAATCCCAAGGAAATAAAAGAATAAAATAAAGGGTAGAATAGACATATTCGTATGATTTCACTCAAATGATTTCGATATGTTCTTTAGCAAGAGTAGCATGGATTACTAATAATCATAATCTTTTCATTATATCCAAATCAATTGGATAGTTAATCTTTCAAATAAAAAGTTCTTTTTTTATTTCCTCCTTAGACTTTCTACTTGCGGATCTTAAGATATTAATCTAGATCATTAGCAAGACCAAAACTTGTCAGAAAAAATAAATAGCGATATCGGTAAAGATAAGATATCGCACTAATCGAGCATTTTTGAAGAACAACACGTGGGTTATATCATTTCATGGTGGATCAATTATTGGGCCGAGCTGGATTTGAACCAGCGTAGACATATTGCCAACGAATTTACAGTCCGTCCCCATTAACCACTCGGGCATCGACCCGGGAAAAATCAATCCAGGCTTAATGATAATCCACGATCAACTTCCTTTCGTAGTACCCTACCCCCAGGGGAAGTCGAATCCCCGCTGCCTCCTTGAAAGAGAGATGTCCTGAACCGCTAGACGATGGGGGCTTGCACAACCGCCATCACACTATGATCATAGTATCATCTGTTTTTTGAAATTGTCAATATAATGGAATCGTATGAATCAATCCGAAGGATCTTTCTATCTGTCACGATTATATATAATTTTTTTATTCCTGAATCGTTCAGTCTAAATTGATATTATATAATTCAATAAAAAAATCTATTTTTTTCTCGAAGAATTTGGTTTTGGGAACAAGCATAATCGCTTTATTAATCATTCGAGAAAATATTTTAAATTTAGGTTGAATTGATAGGTACATATATTAATCAAATATATTTTGTTATGATGGCAATTAGGGCCTGGCTTGAAAAAATGCCTTGCATTGATATTTTTGAAATTTAAAAATAAAAAAGCTTTTTTACTTATATTCAAAAGTATACTCTAAAACTAAACGCAATTATCTAACTCTAATTTAGAGTTCCTGACTGAACCACTATACGTTTAAAAGATATTAGAACGCATAAGATATACATATAATATGTCTAGACACTAAATACATAGTGATTGGTGGCCTATTCATAAATTGATTCAAATATGCCCTTTTAACTCAGTGGTAGAGTAACGCCATGGTAAGGCGTAAGTCATCGGTTCAAATCCGATAAGGGGCTTTGGTTTTTCATAAAATTCCTACGGTAGTATTCATATTTGAAGGGATAATAGATATTTTTTTTATTTGTAATAAATAAGTAAAAATTTTTATTAATTTCTAATTATACTTAAACTATATCTATATTAATTAGAATTAATTATAGTTATAGTAACTAGAAGGATTGAACAGTTGTTATTATGTTTGTTATACTTAATAGTATTAAGTTTATAATGAACAATAATAAGTTGTCTACTTGAATCTCAAAATATTCCTAATTTCCTATTTTTTATTATAGCAATCAATTAGAAATCAACAAAAGTAAGTGGACCTAACCCCTTGAATCAGACCTATATCCACTATTCTGATATTAAAATTTAAAATTGGAACAGTGAAGCTTTTTTTTATTGTCATATCTCTTTGGACTACGCGG